TTGCTTATCTCATATTTTTAAAATATGGAAACTTAGGCAAGTGCTTTATAAACATATGTATGAAAATAATCAATTTCATTTAGCCTCTTCATGCTTACTATAATTAGTTATTTCGGTTTTCTATTAGCAGTTTTAACTATAACCTCAGCTCTATTTATCGGTCTGAGCAAGATACGACTTATTTGAAATTAATTAACTGTACAATTCATAAAAAGAAAGATTTGTAGGGTAGTCTATATATTTGATATATTCTAGAGTTCGTTATCTTGTCAATTTCCAATTATGGATCATTGAAATTCATGGACAATACATATTAATATTTAAGGATCAATATTACCTCCCCTTTTTTTCTTCTGGTGCAAATAAATTGAAATGATTGAAGTTTTTCTATTTGGAATCGTATTAGGTCTAATTCCTATTACTTTGGCTGGATTATTTGTAACTGCATATTTACAATACAGACGTGGTGACCAGTTGGACCTTTGATTAATTAACATCTATTTTTTTGCTTGACCTCCTACTTGCTTGAACTCATAGGGGGTCAAATTCAGATTGCTGTTCAATTATTTCAGTACAATTTTGACCTACCAATAACAAGAATGCAATCACGCTCTGTAGGATTTGAACCTACGACATCGGGTTTTGGAGACCCACGTTCTACCGAACTGAACTAAGAGCGCGTTATTTTCAATAAAATAAAAGTAATCCTAATATGTCTTCCATGTATATACTATCATATAGAATATGATAAAATGAAAGAAAAGATTAATTAGGTATGTTCAATTGTAATCGATCTCAATTGATTCCTTTTTACTGTTCAGAAGAAAAAGGAATAGGTAGGGATGACAGGATTTGAACCCGTGACATTTTGTACCCAAAACAAACGCGCTACCAAACTGCGCTACATCCCTTTCCATTGGTCTACAGTGTCATTGTAGAGAATCCCTGTCTTGTTTTCCAACATTTTGATTTATTTCCTAATTTGATATAAACAAATTATATTGCCATTTCTTCTTTTGTGTTTCATATCATATAACATACATACCATATAATAATAAAAAGAATTATATACGCATGAAATAACTATGAAACCCGCCGTACAAAAAGAAATATTTTTAGATAGGGACATATTCTTTTTTTTTTTTTTTCTAAAAAAAGAATATCTACCGAATTGTTGTAGATTTCAATTAGAGAGTTCGTGCACAATATAAGCGGAACTATATAGACATCTGATCATATATGTATTACCATTATGTAGTACAAATTACTATAAAAGAATAAAGAAGGAGTTTTTAAAATGAGAGATCTAAAAACATATCTTTCCGTGGCACCAGTAGTAAGTACTCTCTGGTTCGGATCTTTAGCGGGTCTATTGATAGAGATCAATCGTTTATTCCCAGATGCGTTGATATTCCCCTTTTTTTCATTCTAGTGATTAACCCATTCTAGTGATTAACCCATTCTAGTGATTAACCCATTCTAGTTCTTAACCCCGGAAGGGGTGAAGAAGATTAGAGCTACAATCAAATATCTGTGACTAATCCTCTCCCCTTATCTTTTTTTTGTTATTAGAATACAAAATAAGTTAGAAAAAGAAAAGAGAAAGAATAAAAGTGGATTCAACCTCAGTCAAACTCGGACTTGGGCCTAGGTTCCAATTAAATTAATAAAGGAGTGATAACAGAAATCAAAATTTGATGGCTAGCACAAAAATATAATACAAGATACTGAAATGAAAAATGAAATACTGTACTGCGATTCTAAATTTGGAAATCCTTGTATTACTTATTATTACTATAATATGATTGCAACGAAATCTTGCATCATTTTAGCAACTTCTGCTTTTTTCGTTCCTTTTTTCTTTTCGTCATTTTTTTTTTTTTGGATCTGAAAATGAAATAGTTGCGTAAATCAAAAATACAAAGGAGGTTCATGGCCAAGGGTAAAGATGCCCGAGTAACGGTTATTTTGGAATGTACTAGTTGTGTTCGAAACATTTCTAATAAAAAATCAATGGGGATTTTCAGATATATTACTCAAAAGAATCGACACAATACACCTAGTCGATTGGAATTGAGAAAATTCTGTCCCTGTTGTTACAAACATACGATTCATGGGGAGATAAAGAAATAGATCCGTCTGTGTGTAACCCCTCCATTCCAAGGAAAATGAAAAATTACATATAAAAATTACATATAGAAAATAGATTTTCTATTTAATAAGAAAAAAAAGAAATCCTATTTCTTAATTCTAAATCGGTTTTTTTTGATCCGATTGAAATAGGATTTTCGGGATAAGGAATAAACAAACCATGGATAAATCAAAGCGACTCCTTCTTAAATCCAAACGATCTTTTCGTAGGCGTTTGCCCCCGATTCAATCGGGGGATCGAATTGATTATAGAAACATGAGTTTAATTAGTCGATTTATTAGTGAACAAGGAAAAATATTATCTAGACGAGTAAATAGATTGACTTTAAAACAGCAACGATTAATTACTATTGCTATAAAACAAGCTCGTATTTTATCTTTGTTACCTTTTCTTAATAATGAAAAACAATTTGAAAGAAACGAGGCAATTGCTAGAACTATTGGTCTTAGAACTAGAAATAAATAAGCTTACCTTTTAAGTGAATAAAAATGAAAATCTAAACGCTCGAAGTAGGATTGATGCTTTGTTCAAAAAATCCGAGAACCTAGATTTGATTTTCGTGTTGTAAGAATAAAAAAAAGAATGAGGGAAGCAGAATCAATCTTTTTTTTTATTGAGCATCTTTGTTTATTTTGACAATTTGATGATATTTATGATACTAATTTCTACTCTACCTTCCCGGCGTTCATTCTGCAGGGAACTCCATTGAAACTATTCCGATGGATTCTTTCCACTCTTCTTATTTTCTAATCTCATTTGAAATAATATAAAGACAATTCCTATTTAATATAGCGATTTGTGCAAGTATTTTACGATTAAGAAGCAACTGCTTCTTGTACAGATTGTTCATTAATCTACTATAATTATAGTATACTTTACTATCTCGAACTACTGCATTTATTCGAGCGATCCATAAATGGCGAAAATCCCTTTTTTTCCTAACTCTATCCCGATAGGATGAAACCAAAGCTCTTATTTTCTGTTGAGTAATAGTTCGAGTAAGTCTTGAATGAGCCCCTCGAAAACTTGATGCAAATAAACGAATTTTTGTTCTACGTCTCCGAGTTATATATCCTCGTTTAATTCTGGTCATTGAATAAAAAAAACTTTGATGAATAACTAATTGATTTCTTTTCTTTCAGTTATTCCTTTCCTAGTCTATTAATAACAAAACGGATTTTTCCAATGTATAAAAAAAAATTCCAATGGCTTTTGCTACTATAACCTTCCCGACCACTATTTTTTTTTCTTTTTTCTTTTTTGGAGAGACATTTAATCTCATAATAAAAAATTGTATTGATATTGTGATACTAAGTATCAAAAAAACATAGTAAACGTAAATAAAAAAAAATGGATAAAGAAATAGCGGTTTCCATCGTTTCTATGGTTAGTTCTTAAACGGTGAGGTCCTCTCTATACACCGGAGCTCGTTCTTTTCTATTGTTAACTTGTACAGTTCACGTTCTTTGGCTCTACCCATGAATTATCGTTCTTTCACAATGAGATTTACCTATGCAGTAACGGTATTTAATTATGAAGATTCGCCGGGTAGCTAACCCTCTTAGTCCGTTTTTGCAAGAAGAAGGGTATAATATAATCCTTCTGTTAAATAGGATTTCCTCCGCGTAATGGATAAGCATTTATTACCAATGGGGAATTCTTTCTCATCTTAAATTGAAAACGGGGGTGATTGGATTTGCACCAATATAAACCATAAATTTGATACACAATAAAGGGTACGAGAAATCTTTTTTTTTTTTTTTAGATAGTGAATGGAGCTCTTCCATTCTATCCTATTCATTCGCTGGTATTGATCACTGATACTGGAAAAATACTTTCTTTTCTTTTGTGCCAGTCTATGATCTGAACGAGTCGCACATACACCCTAGTACATGTTCCTCGGCGCTGAGGACATCCCCGAAGGGCGGGCGATTTGGTAACATTTTTGATTGGCTGTCTTGTGTTTCTAATAAGTTGTTTAATAGTTGGCATGTTGAATCATATACATAATGAATTGGTTTAGATCGATCCTAACCGGATGATTATGAATTAGTTCTATTTTCTATTAAACCCGGTAAGAAGATAAAATATAAAATTGCGGATTTGCAAAAAATACCTTCTTTCTATTTTTTATTCAACGGCTACAAGATCAACAATTCCATGAGCTTGGGCTTCTGTTGCTGACATAAAAACATCCCTTTCCATGTCTTCGGATATAACCCATAAGGGTTTGCCTGTTCTTTGTACATAAACTCTTGTGATGCTTTCCCGCAACTTCAGTAGTTCTTCCGCTTCCAAGATAAATTCTCCCGTTTGTGCCTCATAAAAAGAACTAGCAGGTTGATGGATCATTACCCTGATGATTTAATAAATGGTTTCTCTATCTCACATGATGAGTTAAAGAGAAAAACAATAAATAAATTGAAACAACCGTACAGGCATCTTTTGTGCATTGCATACGGCTTCACAATGGAATTCATTTTCACCTTCCATCAAAGGAATAGAAAATATAGGATCTATCAGACCCAGAGGAGTAAATAATCCAATAACCACCCTTCCTTTTATTTTGAAGTAATTTTGAAATACTATGATGGCTCCGTTGCTTTATTATTTGTCGTCTTTTATTCAGCAATCCCAAAGTTTCTTTTTTTTTTTTGTAATTCAAATAAATAAAAAAAAAATTATTTATTTATTTGAATATTCTTTCATAACCGAAATATTGTTAAGAGTCTTCTGTTGTGAAAACAAAAAAGTTTGTGACGCTGAAAGAGGGGGCCCTCGATAGATCAAATAAAATAGGAAATGCCTTTTATCTCATACTACTGTTTCGATACATAATCTTAAGGATTTAGAAAAAAACAAAAGAATAAAAAAGGTCTCATATCGAATTCAAAGTGCCATGCTATTATTACTTAATATTCATATTTTATATGGCGAAGGCATAGTTTTGTTTTATTTTTTGTCTCAAATTTAACTAAAAAAAGCAGTGGCGCCAAGCGTGAGGGAATGCTAGACGTTTGGTAATTTCTCCACCGACTAGAATAAAAGATCCCATTGAGGCGCCTAATCCCATGCATATTGTCTGTACATCAGGTCGCACAAATTGCATAGTATCATAAATAGCTACTCCGGGTATTACCCATCCGCCGGGAGAGTTTATAAATAAATACAGATCTTTGGTATCATCCTCTATACTGAGATATACCATAAGACCGATAAGTTGATTTGAGATCTCGCTATCAACCTCTTGGCCTAAAAAAAGTAATCTTTCTCGATAAAGTCGGTTGATTAGGATCAAATTGTATACCTTAAGAACCGTACATGCACCTTTTGCTGCATACGGTTCAACAAAAATTGCGAAAAAAAAAAAAAGAATCAATGTTTAGATTCCAGTCTTTTTTAGTTTAGCGGGATCTTTTTAACTTCTAATGAACGGGCCTTCCTTTTTTCAAGAAAGATTCGTTTTGGCTCCTTTATCTATAATCTATACTATAAAAAAGAAAAAAAAAAACGAATTCATTCAATTTATTGATCTAACTTTTCATTGATGTATTCTTTCATCGAAATTAAATTGAAATTACGATGTAATTTTCTTGTTTCTGAATGGGCTTCTTCACTTCAATTCTTTTAGGTTTATGCTATACTCCGAGTAAAGATACGCCTGATTTGGATTTGCACATATAGGACAAATGCCTAAATACCATGTCTTTGTGCTACGACTTCTTTTTTTGTTTCATTATTTTTATGTTTTTTATACCAAATATTCAACGTATTCATCATATGACTCGATTGATTAGCAGTTTTAGATCACTGCTATTTATAACTAAAATATGATACAAGTAGTAACTATCGAATCCATATATTCAAAATTGGGTTTTTTCTAAACGGAGCCTCTATACTTCATTTTATTGGTCCAACCAAGCAAACCATAAATTTTTCTAATTGATAAGATTAATCTGTCTACCCCCTCAAAAAAATGGATCTAATTACACTTCACGCTCCAAATTTTTAATAATTCAATCAATCTTTCTTGGGCGAAAGAGAGGATATCTCGATCGGGGGAGAGAACGGGGAAATCCCATATGACCCAATATATCTGACAAGTCGCACTATACGTCAACCCAAGATGCATCTTCCTCTCCAGGACTTCGAAAAGGTACTTGTGGAACACCAATAGGCATAAAATGAAAGAAAAAAAAATAATTAAGTACTATAGCTCACTTTGATATGGAAGCGTAACCACAGGTTTATTGTCTTAATAAATAAGATTTGTCTTTTTTTACCTTTTTTTATCATATTTTATATATAAATTGAATAAGTTCATAAAAAAGGAAGACAGAATGAATAAAGGAAAATTCTTTCGAATAGGTCTTTTTTTTCTATCATGAACAAATCTGTATGCATTCACTCATAGAAAATAGGATCAACTCCGACTCACCATTGCGTATTGGTACTTATCGGGTATAGAATAGATCTGCTTCTTTTTGTTCCTACGAACCGAATTTTTCCATTATTACTAAAATAATAGACCAAATAGTAATCCTTTCTCTGAGATAATCCCCTGAAAGGGGGAGGTCCATAACCTACTAGTTTTTTTTTAGTGCAATAAAGTTACATAGTGTCTATTTTTCGTTGCTAAAGAGGTATTTCCATGGGTTTGCCTTGGTATCGTGTTCATACCGTCGTATTGAATGATCCCGGTCGTTTGCTTTCTGTTCATATAATGCATACAGCTCTAGTTGCTGGTTGGGCCGGTTCAATGGCTCTATACGAATTAGCGGTTTTTGATCCCTCTGATCCTGTTCTTGATCCAATGTGGAGACAAGGTATGTTCGTTATACCCTTCATGACTCGTTTAGGAATAACCAATTCATGGGGCGGTTGGAGTATCACAGGAGGGACTATAACGAATCCGGGTATTTGGAGTTACGAAGGTGTGGCCGGAGCACATATTGTGTTTTCTGGCTTATGCTTCTTGGCAGCTATTTGGCATTGGGTGTATTGGGATCTAGAAATATTTTGTGATGAACGTACAGGAAAACCTTCTTTGGATTTACCGAAGATTTTTGGAATTCATTTATTTCTTGCAGGGGTGGCTTGCTTTAGTTTTGGTGCATTTCATGTAACAGGATTATATGGTCCTGGAATATGGGTGTCCGATCCTTATGGATTAACCGGAAGGGTACAATCTGTTAATCCAGCGTGGGGTGTGGAAGGGTTTGATCCTTTTGTTCCGGGAGGAATAGCCTCGCATCATATTGCAGCAGGTACATTGGGTATATTAGCGGGCCTGTTCCATCTTAGTGTCCGTCCGCCCCAACGTCTATACAAAGGATTACGTATGGGAAATATTGAAACAGTCCTTTCCAGTAGTATTGCTGCTGTCTTTTTCGCAGCTTTTGTTGTTGCTGGAACTATGTGGTATGGTTCAGCAACTACCCCCATTGAATTATTTGGTCCTACTCGTTATCAATGGGATCAGGGATACTTCCAGCAAGAAATATATCGAAGAGTGGGTGCTGGCCTAGCCGAAAATCAAAGTTTATCCCAAGCTTGGTCTAAAATTCCTGAAAAATTAGCTTTTTATGATTACATCGGCAATAATCCCGCAAAAGGTGGATTATTCAGAGCGGGCTCCATGGACAACGGAGATGGAATAGCTGTTGGGTGGTTAGGACACCCCATTTTTAAAGATAAAGAAGGGCGTGAACTTTTTGTACGTCGTATGCCCACTTTTTTTGAAACATTTCCAGTTGTTTTGGTAGATGGAGACGGAATTGTTAGAGCTGATGTTCCTTTTAGAAGGGCAGAATCAAAGTATAGTGTTGAACAAGTAGGTGTAACTGTTGAGTTCTATGGCGGTGAACTCAATGGAATCAGTTATAGTGATCCTGCTACTGTGAAAAAATATGCTAGACGTGCTCAATTGGGTGAAATTTTTGAATTAGATCGTGCTACTTTGAAATCCGATGGGGTTTTTCGTAGTAGTCCAAGGGGTTGGTTTACTTTTGGGCATGCTTCGTTTGCTTTGCTCTTCTTCTTCGGACACATCTGGCATGGTGCTAGAACCTTGTTCAGAGATGTCTTTGCTGGTATTGATCCAGATTTGGATGCGCAAGTAGAATTTGGTGCATTCCAAAAACTTGGAGATCCAACTACAAGAAGACAAGTAGTCTGATATAAAATTGCTCGGTTCTTTTTTGCCTTTATTTTTGTGATTTGACATAGATAGAATACCGGATAAATCTTGATTTGGATTGCTGCCTTTTTGTTTTTTTGACTTTTGTCTTGAACTTTATCCGGAAAAAATCCCCCAATAAATAGGTATGGAAGCTATAATTGTAAACCTAAATTAAATCTATGGAAGCATTGGTTTATACATTCCTCTTAGTCTCGACTCTAGGAATCATTTTTTTCGCTATCTTTTTTCGCGAACCACCTAAAGTTCCAACTAAAAAGATGAAATGATTTTTCATTATCTCAATTGAAGTAAAGAGCCTCCCAATATTAGGAGGCTCTTTACTTCACCTAGTCCCCGTGTTCCTCGAATGGATCTCTTAGTTGTTGGGAGGGTTGCCCAAAAGCAGTATATAAGGCATACCCGGTAAAACTTACAAGTAAACCAGATATAGAGATGGCAACTAGAGTTGCTGTTTCCATTTTTATATAATTTCAAGACCACAATGGATCTATGATAAGATCATTTATTTACAATGGAATGGTATACAAAGTCAACCGATCTCAATCAATACAAAATCGAATTTATGGCTACACAAACAGTTGAGGATAGTTCTAGATCTGGTCCAAGACGAACGATTATAGGGGATTTACTGAAACCATTGAATTCGGAATATGGGAAAGTAGCTCCTGGTTGGGGAACTACTCCTTTGATGGGTGTTGCGATGGCTCTATTTGCGATATTTTTGTCTATTATTTTGGAGATTTATAATTCTTCCATTTTACTGGACGGAATTTCAATGAATTAGATTCGATTCACAAGAACCCCTAAATAAATGCTCAATAGAAATATTTTGGGTCTCCCTTTTTTATCCCACTCTTGTTTGGTAGTTCGATCGTGGAATTTTTTTTTTATGTATTTCCGGAATATGAGTGTGTGACTTGTTATAATTGATCCTATGGATACTACAGAAAAAAAATCTGTCATCTTAATCAAAATGGTTTTATTTCGTTGGATATTCAGTCTAGTCTAGTATCTGGAGCACGCAATATATGAAAAAAATTAAAAAATATTATAACTATGATTCATACTTATCAGACCTCACGGCCGGACTCCAAAAAAAGAGTTAGAAGTGATAAATCCACAATTTTTTTTTTCAACTCCCGTTTATTCTTTTTTTTTTTTTTTATTATTTATTAAAGGATAAACGTTTCTTTGCATTTATTATTTTCATTATAAAAAATCATTGAATAAGCGATGATCAAAAGGTTCTTACTCAGAAAATTTTTGAACTTTTTTCTTTTGTTTTGGAAGGTTTTATTGACTCATCGTGGTTCTAGTATGAATCTGTGGTTTTAATTGATTCATAGGGTCTTAACAAGAGAATTCCTATCAATAAATAATAAAGAAAACAAGAGTAAAGTCGCATTACATACAAATAAAAATAATAAAAAAAATAGGTAAATAGAAGATTCAAGAGGCCCGTAATAATCCATAATATAAACACGAATGAGCCGACTTGATATTTTAGCATTATAACCACAAAGAAAAAAGAATATTTTTTGTATTTTTATTCTTTCGTATTTTGAGAAAAAATTGACTCAAATCATAGGATTCAAAAGTTTTCAATTTTTTATTACAAATATCTGTTACAACCAGTATTTTGGTGT